TCGGAAACCCCCGCCTACATCACCATTCAATATTTCTTGGCCCACTATTGGCCAAACCACTTGGGCGCTAGGTCCAATGTGAGTAGGATCGCTTAGCCATGCTTCATAATTTGAAAAACGAGCACCGTGGAAATACATGCCACTTAGCCAAAGAAAGATGATGGAGAGTTGGCCAAAATGAGCACTAAATACTTTTCGAGAAATTTCCTCCAAATCATTGGTATGGCTATCGAAATCGTGAGCATCAGCATGTAGGTTCCAGATCCAAGTGGTAGTATCAGGTCCTTTAGCTATTGTTCTTGAGAAATGACCAGGTCTGGCCCATTCCTCAAAAGAAGTTTTGATAGGATCCCTATCTACCAAAATTTTTACTTCTGGTTCCGGCGAACGAATAATCATTGAGTCCTCCTCTTTCCGGACAACACATTAAAGAGACCCGCCAACAGTCAAGTCAAGTAATTAGTGAATCTATGAGAGATACTTATTATTAGTTTCTTTCTCTTCTATCTCGCGTTTATCTAGTTTCTTTAGTTCTTCACTAGAGCAATTATGATCTGGAAGTCGATCCAGGGCAAGTGTTCGGATCTATTATGACATAGACTCAAGGCGCTCAATGGACCTTTATTTCCCGGGTTTTGAATTAATGGAAAAACAATTTTTTGTGCAACCTAGTATATTTTTATATTAAATATTCAATTTAAAAAAAAGTTTCTAGCTGAGACTGCTTTATTTTATATTTTGCTTATGTTTTACTTTACATAAGACATATTACTATTACTCTATTCAAAATCAGGATCTATTCTCTATTTTAGGAATTCAAAGGTATCTTTTTTTTTTTATTTGTTTTAATATTTAATAACAAAAATAGAAAATTCTCTACTGTTTATATCTGTGTAGCCTTTATTCCTCTTTATTCCTATGAAATACCATGAAATACCAGACGAAAAAGGACGATCTTAGAAGGGGTATAATGAAATTCGTTGATTGGTTCTTCCCAGAGACCCAATCTGTTTTATTTGACTGATAGGGATAATAAACAATTAATTTTATATATTAAAAAATATATATTCTAGAATATATTTTCTAATATATTTAATATTTTATATATTTTTCTATTTTAATATATTCTATTTTCATATATTTCTATTTTATTTAATATATTATTTTCTATTTATATCTATTTTATATAAGATATTATTTATATCTATTTCTATATATTTTATATCTATTTCTATATATTTTATATAATATATTATATATATATAATTTATATAGAATTATATAGAATATATAAGCACGAAATAGAAAACTATACCAAATGCTAAAAAAAACTAACCCTAAATATTAAGTAATAAATACTAATAAATAATAAATAGAAAGAGAGCGCTCTTATCTTTATCTTATTCGAAACGCCTTGTGATCTTCAACCAATTCTGCGCTTCAATATAATTTCCGGGAGTAAGCGCTATGGCTTGTTTCCAATACTCCGCGGCTCGATTGAACCAAGCCTCCGCAATTTCAGAATCTCCCTGCCGAATGGCCTGTTCTCCTCGGTCAGAATAGGCGAGAAAATTCCTTCCATTAGAACCGTACTTGAGAGTTTCCTACCTCATACGGCTCAGCAGTCAATTCTTTTGGTGTCCCATTTTTTTATCGAGTTAACCAAAAAAGGTTAATTCGATGAGTTTCAAACTTTCATTTTGATTAATAAAAACAATCCGTTTTATCTTTTCTCCCACCTTCAGAAGAATAAAGTGTAGGCATTCTACTATCGTTATAATTTTCTGAAAGGTAACTATCTCGGTTTTATCTATATATAGAATCTTTGAAAAAGACCTTCCCTCATAAGAAAGACTTACTATCTTTGGGATCTGATACTACACCGCTGCTCAATACTTTAGGGGATCGACTCTGTTACATAAGTTGATTCCTAACTTATGTCTCATATCTCATATTATGAGATAAGTAAGCAGTTCTTATTGTATCGGCCAAAAATAGCACTAATTGATCTTTACGATGCTTCCTCTATCAATTAGATCTGTTATCCATAGAAGCAAGTATCTAGGCATATTTTTTTTTTCATATTTTTACTTCTATGAAGTTACTTTATTTGCTACAGCTGATAAAAATCGTTGTTTTGGACGATGCATATGTAGAAAGCCTATTTCTAGTGAATTTCTAGTAAATTTTGGTCTTTTTTTTCTTTCTATAGTGGAGATAGTCGCACGTAATGACAGATCACGGCCATATTATTTAAAGCTTGTGGTAAGAAAGGGTTTCGTTCTAGTGCCCGAAAATAATATTCCAAAGCTTTTGTGTGTTCTCCGTTACTTGTGTGAATAAGACCTATATTATAGAGTATATAACTTCGATCATAGGGATCAATTTCTAACCGCATAGCTTCGTAATAATTCTGTAAAGCTTCTGCATAATTTCCTTCGGATTGAGCAGACATTCGTTACGGTCGTCATTCAATTCAAAGAATCTCCGTTCCAGAACC